AGAGCCAGTCAAAATATGATATATATGATATAGATATATAGGATATATATATAGGATATATAAGTCATATCATTGTAGCAACTGAAATCTTTTTTGCAAAAAAAAAATAAAAACCAATCTGATTATTGGTTGTAAAGCCAGAAAAGTATACAGATAAATGGAAAGGTGAGAGAAAGATAGAAAAAGAATATCAACGATATATGATTCCAATATGTACGGTCTATGAGTCATCTCATAAAAAAGAATGTAATAAAGCATCAATACTGATTGATCCCTAATTAGACAAATACGTGGATAGAACCACAAATAAAGAGCCCCGAGCCAATAAAGACTGAGAAGGTTGACTCAAAAATTTCATTAGGAGCTCCGTTGTAGAATTCAGACCTAATCATTACTCAAGAGGTGGTGGGAACGACAGAACCTGTGAATGCATAAGATTCTATTGAAAAGGAATCCTAATGATTCAGTAGGTAGGATGGCGGAACGAACCAAATTTTTTTTGAAAGATTGTGTTGTCATAGACTAATCTTACAACTGAATGTTGAAAGAGTAAATATTCGCCCGCGAATTTTTTTTTTAGAAGGTTGAATAAATTCGATATGATAAGAAAAAGCAAAATAAAATAAAGATTCATTATAACATTAAATAGAATACGTGGTTAATTATATATAAAATCAAAAGATAAAAAAAAATTATATTATTCTATTAAATGAAATTTCAAAGAATACCCCGATTCAGTATATTATTCACCATGTATTTTATTTTTAATCGTTTAATTCGCGAGGAGCTGGATGAGAAGAAATTCTCATGTCCAGTTCTGTAGTAGAGATGGATGGAATTGATAAACAACCATCAACTATAACCCCAAAAGAACCAGATTCCGTAAACAACATAGAGGAAGAATGAAAGGAATATCTTATCGAGGTAATCGTATTTGCTTTGGTAGATATGCTCTTCAAGCACTTGAACCCGCTTGGATCACGTCTAGACAAATAGAAGCGGGGCGTCGAGCAATGACACGAAACGCACGCCGCGGTGGAAAAATCTGGGTCCGTATATTTCCAGACAAACCAGTTACAGTAAGACCGACCGAAACGCGTATGGGTTCGGGGAAAGGATCTCCCGAATATTGGGTAGCTGTTGTTAAACCCGGCAGAATACTTTATGAAATGAGCGGAGTGGCAGAAAATATAGCCAGAAGGGCTATTTCAATAGCGGCATCAAAAATGCCTATACGAACTCAATTCATTCTTTCGGTATAGGATAGGAATGTAGAACAAAAGGAAAGAATTTTTTTGATAAAAAAAACAATTGTAGGTTTCTTGTTTTGAACAAACAATATTTCTTTTTTTTTCACCCTTTACATTGAAAAAGACAAAATCAATAAAAAAAGATATGATTCAACCTCAAACCCATTTGAATGTAGCCGATAACAGCGGGGCCCGAGAATTGATGTGTATTCGAATCATAGGAGCTAGTAATCGACGATATGCTCATATTGGTGACGTTATTGTTGCTGTAATAAAAGAAGCAGTACCAAATACACCTCTAGAAAGATCAGAAGTGATCCGAGCTGTAATTGTACGTACTTGTAAAGAACTCAAACGCGACAACGGTATGATAATACGATATGATGACAACGCTGCAGTTGTTATTGATCAAGAAGGAAATCCAAAGGGAACCCGAATTTTTGGCGCGATCCCCCGGGAATTAAGACAGTTAAATTTTACTAAAATAGTTTCATTAGCACCCGAAGTATTATAAGGGAATACCGTGATATAGTTTATAGTATTTGAATGAAATGGATTAATTTAATTAGTAGATTGTTTGTATATCACGTATATACCTTTTAAAATTCAAAAATATTTATGAATTCAGAAAAAAAGAAATAGAGCATGTTTATTATATCAAAATTCGGGGGCAACAATAATCTTAGTTTATCATGAGTAAAGACACTATTGCTGACATAATAACCTCTATACGAAATGCTGACATGAATGAAAAAAGAACAGTTCGAATACCATCTACTAATATCACTGAAAATATTGTTAAAATCCTTTTACGAGAAGGTTTTATTGAAAACGTGAGAAAACATCAGGAAAGCAATAATTTTTTTTTGGTTTTAACCCTACGACATAGAAGAAATAGGAAAGGACCATATAGAACTGTTTTAAATTTAAAACGGATCAGTCGGCCCGGCCTACGAATCTATTCTAACTATCAACGAATTCCGAGAATTTTAGGCGGAATGGGGATTGTAATTCTTTCTACTTCTCGAGGGATAATGACAGACCGAGAGGCTCGAATAGAAGGAATCGGCGGGGAAATTTTGTGTTATATATGGTAATCTTTCTGATAGCCAAATCATATGCGAAACTTTCATATTTGTGAAAAAAAAAGAGTAAAGGGTAGGTTTATAATATTATGCCTCTTTAATTCGTTGATGCTTCAAAGCCGTTTTACCTGGAATGAAAGAACAAAAACGGATTTGCGAAGGTTTAATTACTGAACTACGTCCCAATGGTATGTATGTTTCGAGTTCGTTTAGATAACAAAAATCCGATTCTAGGTTTTGCTTCGGGAAAGGTTCAACGTAATTTTATACATATACTACCTATAAATTAAATATAATTAATTAATTAATTATAGTAAATTAACAAAATTGTGGTAAGTTCTTATGATTCAACTAAAGGGAATATAATTTGTAAGTATATTCAAAAGTAAAGACTCAAATAATTGGGTGGTTTTTTGATTTCAACATTCTTTCGTAGGGATACAATTCGAAGTTAAAAATTTTAAGAAATTTATTTTCTTCCAATTTAATTTAAGTAGATTCAGAATTAAGAAAAGGAGTGACAAATATGAAAATAAGGGCCTCCGTTCGTAAAATTTGTGAAAAATGTCGATTGATCCGTAGGCGGGGACGAATTATAGTAATTTGTTCCAACCCGAGACATAAACAAAGACAAGGATAATCTTTTTAAATCAAAAAGGACTCCCGAAATCTAAAGGACCTGATATACGGATGTACAAAAAAATCAGTAAAAAAACCAGGATCCGTTTTGACATGAAATGGATATATCCATATATCTCTGACTTATATTTATGAGATGATAAAATATGGCAAAACCTATACCAAAAATTGGTTCACGTAGAAATAGACGTATTGGTTCACGTAAGAATGCGCGTAGAATCCCAAAGGGAGTTATTCATGTTCAAGCAAGTTTCAACAATACCATTGTGACTGTTACAGATGTACGGGGTCGAGTAATTTCTTGGTCCTCCGCCGGTAGTTGTGGATTCAAGGGTACAAGAAGAGGAACACCATTTGCCGCTCAAACCGCAGCGGGAAATGCTATTCGGACAGTGGTGGATCAAGGTATGCAACGAGCAGAAGTCATGATAAAAGGCCCGGGTCTCGGGAGAGATGCGGCATTAAGAGCTATTCGTAGAAGTGGTATACTATTAAGTTTCATACGGGATGTAACCCCTATGCCACATAATGGCTGTAGGCCCCCCAAAAAAAGACGTGTGTAACCATTGAAGAGATTTCAAGAGAAATAAATAATTCAATGATTTGATCAAATAATATTACTATGGTTCGAGAGAAAGTAACAGTATCTACTCGGACACTGCAGTGGAAGTGTGTTGAATCAAGAGCAGACAGTAAGCGTCTTTATTATGGACGCTTTATTCTGGCCCCACTTATGAAAGGCCAAGCCGATACAATAGGCATCGCGATGCGAAGAGCTTTACTAGGAGAAATAGAAGGAACATGTATTACACGTGCAAAATTTGAGAAAATACCACACGAATATTCTACCTTCGTAGGTATTCAAGAATCTGTACATGAAATTTTAATGAATTTGAAAGAAATTGTATTGAGAAGTAATCTGTATGGAACTCGTAACGCGTCTATTTGTTTCAAGGGTCCTGGATATGTAACTGCTCAAGACATTATTTTACCACCCTCTATAGAAATCGTTGATAATACACAGCATATAGCTAACCTAACGGAACCAATTAATTTGTGTATTGAATTACAAATCGAGAGGAATCGTGGATATCGTATAAAAACGCCCAATAACTTTCAAGACGGTAGTTATCCTATAGATGCTGTATTCATGCCCGTTCGAAATGCGAATCATAGTATTCATTCTTATGTGAATGGGAATGAAAAACAAGAGATACTTTTTATCGAAATATGGACAAATGGAAGTTTAACTCCTAAAGAAGCACTTCACGAAGCCTCTCGGAATTTGATTGATTTATTTATTCCCTTTTTACATGCAGAAGAAGAAAACTTCCATTTCGAAAATAATCAACACAAAGTTACTTTACCCCTTTTTACTTTTCATGGTAAATTGGCTAATCCAAGGAAAAGTAAAAAAGAAATCACATTGAAATATATTTTTATTGACCAATCAGAATTGCCCCCCAGGGTCTATAATTGCCTCAAAAGGTCCAACATACATACATTATTGGACCTTTTGAATAACAGTCAAGAAGATCTTATGAAAATTAAACATTTGCGCATACAAGATGTAAAACATATATTGAATATTCTAGAAATAAAAAAGAATTTCGAATAAATGCTTTTTTTTTCTAAGCTTTTGTCTAAAAAGATAAAAATGTGTTTTAAATCTTTAGCACAATCCATATATTCGGAAGAGGTTAGGTCCAAAATTAAATTGAATAGATGTATCTAGGGAAAATTCACTTTGAAGCGACGATTCCCTAGATACACATGTCGTAATCTATTTTTTTTTATTTAACAATCAAAAATCAAATTAAAAATTAATTTAAAAAAGACCTAAAGTTAGGGACTTATCAATAGGTAGTGTTGCTCCAATACCCAACCAAAGAGCTACTACAGTACCAATTAAAAAAACGGTTGTCGCTACGGGACGACGAAATGGATTTTGGAATTTATTAACATTTTCCAAAAAGGGTACTGTTAATAATCCCGCGGGTACTGAAACCATTAAAAGAACACCCAA